AATCCAACGAACCCATCATTTGAATCAACAGGTAAAAAATAAAACCTATGGGACGGAAATAAATAGAACTGCTTATCACGATGAATTATATTTGTTCGATACAATGTTGTCAATATAAACGTTAAGAAAGGAATACGATGGAAAAAAAAACAAGAACTTAAATTGAAAGAATAGTAAAAAAGGGACTTGTGTTGGATTGGCACTGCATATAAATATATACTAAAAATTTGAGTTTAGATGGAGAATAAACAAAGAAGAAGTAGAAAAAGTATTGATGCAATCAAGAGTGTATTGAATCCATATAGAATAAAGAACTTCGATTCCTTGTTTCTTACTTGATATTAGAGGTCGAATGAAAACCATCCAATTGCAGGTAATGCCAAAATATTTCTATTTTGTGAGGATGAATCAAATAAGGGTTTCCTTAGAAAAGGATTCTATCAAAAAAGATTCTATCAAAAAGGATTCTATAAAAACAATGATAACTAGATACGAATAGAAGAAGAAAAGAAGGAAATAAAAAAACATAGTATAGAAAAGATATCCAAAATGATATAGAAATCATTATCCTACCCTTATTTTTTATTTCCTTAATTTAATTGAATTTCATTTGATTAGGGCAAAACCTCTGCCTTTTTTAAAATATCCTGAACAGTTCCTGTAGGTTGAGCACCTTTTTCAAGGAAATAGAGAATAGCGGGAACGTTTAAATAAGTTTGATTCTTGATCGGATCATAAAAACCCACTTTCTGAAGATCTCTTCCTTCTCTTCGGGATCGAACATCAATTGCAACGATTCGATAGACGGCTCATCGGGATAGATGTAGATGAAAAAGAACCCCCCCCTAGAACCGTATAGGAAGTTTTCTCCTCGTACGGCTCGAGAAAAAATGATGTTTTGTCTATGGATAAAATAAAATTAGAATTAGAATAAATAGAAAATCTGTAAAATGAATTAGTCTATAATATAATTTCAAATTTCAATTTAACTCATAGTCATTTTTATTTAGCTGCGTTGCTGAAAAAAATCATTTGTACTCATAACTCAAGTTCAATAATATAATAATAATAATTCTCAAATATATTAAAGATTTTTCTTTAAGATATTTTTTTATTGAGTGGTCTTTAACCCACCGTTTTTGTCTCGTTTAAAATTTATTTGGATTCTTTATTCGGATCCGTGAGACAATTGAAGTGGTGTTTCCTTGTTCTGGGATCCTTTATTTTTGTTTTAAATCATTGGGTTTAGACATTACTTCGGTGCTTCTTAATCCTTTCAAAATGGTAGCAACATACCCCTTTTGGGATTTCTTTCTATCAAAGAATCATACCGAGGTTGATTCATGCGCGATACACTGTCGATCGAAAAAGTTTTAGCCGTTCCAACAATTTTGAAAATTTATTGGAATGGAATCCTTTCGATTTCTATATCGAAGATATACTTACGAAGTTGTTCCAATTTATTAATTGGCATTAACCCTAGATCGTTGCCCCTGAGAAATTAATAAATACTTTCTACTCGAGCTCCATCATGAACTATTTACATTAGAACCCAATAAAAAAAGAAGGGTTCTAGTAGAATAGAACAAACGACGTCGAGCCAAGAGCACCTTCATTCCTATATAAAATGGTGGATGTAACAATAAGAATCCACACCGGATCATGTCCTTCAAGTCGCACGTTGCTTTCTACCACATCGTTTTAAACGAAGTTTTACCATAACATTCCTCTAATTTGGAACCAGTATGGAATTGATTCAATTATGGAATCATGAATAGTCATTGGTTCAGTCGGTACAGAGACATAGTTATTTATATTTAATAGAGAATATCTACACAGATAATAAAGATTTTTCTGAAGAAATTTTAGCAAAATGCCGTCTTTTTTTGTCTGAATAGAACATCTCTATCTCAAAAAAATATCTAACAGAAATATTAAGAAATCCAAATATAGAAATAACATAACTAACAGAAATCGCACAAATAAAATAAATAAATTCTATTTGACTCTGCCTCTTCAAGTGACTCAATAAGATAGACTGACCATTTTCAACTTCCCAACCTAGAAGGAATCATTACAAATCTTGATAGTTGAAAAAGTTTTCTACTTCTACATCATTCTTTGAGTCAAGTTTTACTCCTTTTTATTATCATAAAAAAGCAAGATCTCTGTTTCTTTTCAAATGGAATTGTCAATGATGCAAAGCAAATAAGCTAAATAGATCGAACAATAAAAAGAAATATCATTGTTAAATATTTAAATTTTCATATTTTAGGGATGCAATTTAGTTTTCACAAAAATGGAAACACTATTGTCACTGAAATAGGATAACCATACATACCTATAGGCTAAGCACTTCCTCGTTTTATATGTATTTTCATATTTTTTGAACCTGAGGTTAAGTAATCTTTCTCCAACTGTGATCTATGCCCCATTTTCTATGGGTCACAAAAGGGTTCAGTTACTTTTGCATGTCATTTGAACTCGATTTAGTTTGGTTTGTGAAAAAGTCAGATATGATTCCGCAAAGAATAAAAAAAGTATATCCAAACCTTGAAACAGAACCTTGTTGAACAAAAAAGAAGTATTAGAATACAATGGATATGCTCTGGGACGGAAGGATTCGAACCTCCGAATAGCGGGACCAAAACCCGTTGCCTTACCGCTTGGCTACGCCCCATTTCTATTTTTATTGGATACTTATACTATTAAAGAATAATATTGGTATTAAGTGTTCGTCAATTCCAGTCCAACTATAGAAAATCTTTATTCTTTATAGAATCTATTATAGATTCGTGCTAGGATTTTGGCATGTGTATCTCTAGAATTAATTCAATGGAATTTATTGATCATTACATATAATTCAATTAAGATATTGTATGAAAGTATGATTTCTTCTATTCTCCTTTGAGAATCGGAGGATTTTTGATTGAGCGGAAAAAGAAGGATTTTTTGTCTACCTTACTTTACTTCATTTTTCCTTATATCAATAACTCAATCAAAATGCAATTATCTCGACGAAAAAAATGTCTGTTATGCTTAATATCTTTAGTTTGATCTGTCTTAATTCTGCCCTTTATCCGAGTAGTCTTTTCTTGGCCAAATTGCCCGAAGCCTATGCTTTTTTGAATCCAATCGTAGATGTTATGCCAGTCATACCCCTGTTCTTTTTTCTTTTAGCCTTTGTTTGGCAAGCTGCTGTAAGTTTTCGATAAGATCTTTAATACTATCCTAGAAAATTCATATTTATTCGAGAAAAATTATAACAATTGATAAGATCAAATAAGTCTGACAGTATGAACCTTCGATTCAAACATTGAAATTCTCGGATAGCCACGAGACGCCCTATTTCCTGATTTTAATCCTTTTTACGGCGAAATACCTTATTAGCTTCGGGTCCCTTACAATATCTAATTTGGATATGAAAGTGATTTGTGGTAATCAAAGACTCTTATTACAAATTTCAACTTCATTTGAATTTCTGAACATTCTTTTCTATTTCTAGAATTCTTTTCTTGGTGTCAAAATAGGATATGTGATATAAAAATGGAGGATCTATTGTCTTTTCTCGTTTTTCTTTTTCAAAAAATGATCTTGGAGGTTGTGTAATGCTTACTCTCAAACTTTTCGTTTATACAGTAGTAATATTCTTTGTTTCTCTCTTCATCTTTGGATTCCTATCCAATGATCCAGGACGTAATCCTGGACGTGAAGAATAATTTTTTTTGTTTTTATTGCTTGATTTTATAATTTTCTTAAGATTTTTTTTTAGCTATTCCACACATTTAACAAGGAAAAAATAAAAAGGGGTTTGCAAAATTTGAAAGAAAAAATGGAAACTCATCAACGGAAACGGAAAGAGAGGGATTCGAACCCTCGGTACGAATAACTCGTACAACGGATTAGCAATCCGCCGCTTTCGTCCACTCAGCCATCTCTCCCAATTGAAAAAGATAATTACTATGTTACATTACACATCAAGTAAGGATTAAAGAAAGTATTTCTTTCACATTCTTTATCGTTATTATATAATTAGCAATTCAATTTAGATGCTCGAAAGATCCAAATAGAAAGATAAATAAAGAACACCTTCTTTCTTTTATTTTGTTCGAAGTGCCTTTTGGGCCTGGCCCGGTCAATACCCAGCCAGGCCTTTTTTTGTTCCAACGAATTCCCTTTATTTATAGGCAACATACTATAATAGCCAATTTGTTATCTGTATAAGAATATCCGTTCTGGGGTTTACATATACCTATAATTTTTGTTATAATGGAAATTGAGAAGGATTTTTGATTAAAAAAATCAATTAAGTATGTATAAATTTTTGCTTATTCTTATGTCATTAGGCAAACCAAAATTGATATTCAAATCCAAGAATAATTCACGAATTGTCAGTCAATAAATAGTTAATGGTTCCCATAAATTTAGGCTTTTTGAGTGAAAATATACATTTGATTTTTCAATATCAAAGTGAGTGGAAGTTTGTGTGTTTTGAGATACTATACAATCAATCGAAGGGGCAGATCAAATACAATCAAAAGGGGAAAAACGGTTTCTTTTCTAATTTTTCTAAATTTAGAAAAAAGGATTAAAAAGGGATGCAAGTACAATAAACTCAAGTTTACTAATCCAACTCAAAAAGGGGAATTTTTATCCTATTGTGTATCGTTTTGGCGGCATGGCCGAGTGGTAAGGCGGGGGACTGCAAATCCTTTTTCCCCAGTTCAAATCCGGGTGCCGCCTCATCAACAAACGAATCGAAATCTCTTATTCTGTTCCGCGATTTTTTTATGTTCTGGGGATTTTGTAAAAGATTGGAAATCTTTGAATCTAAAATTCAAAGAAAGATTATAATGGTCAAAGCAAGACTTCCAGATTCTCTTCTACTGCTAATGTAATGTCTATTGATTGGGTCTTGAATTACATTGGATAACCGGCCGAGAATTCCACTACTAGTTGGGAAAGTACTTTCTATACTGTAATCTACATATATAGACTCGCGAGAATCTCTGAGTGTTCAGGCATTCAATCACTATTAGATTGAGATTGGATAGAGAATTTACCTTTTATAGAAAATAAAAAAAAAGCCCAAAACAATTTTTACCCCTCGTCAAGAGTATAATATACTATATCCCAACTCCTTCAGAGAGACAATCGGGAAAGGGTACGGATTATAAATAATATAGGAATTTTTAAAATCCATTTATTTGATTGATTCATCAATAGTGTTCGCCCAGAATCCCTTTTTGACTCTGGACCATTCATTCTACTATTATTAGTGAGCAATAATGGAATAATTCTATCATAGAGATAAGGGACATAATTCACATGGATATAGTAAGTCTCGCTTGGGCTGCTTTAATGGTAGTCTTTACTTTTTCCCTTTCACTCGTAGTATGGGGAAGAAGTGGACTTTAGAAGCACTCCTAATTTAGTTGAGAAATGAAAAGGTATCAATTGTTTTATAGATCGTTCTGCAACGCATTCTTTATTTAAATTGAAATAATTTTCAAATAAAAATATCTTCATTTCGAAATTCCATTAGATTCTAGTGGAGAAATGTATTCTATAACAGTAAAACAATTATTTCAGATTCATTGGAAGTTTTCAGATTCATTGGAATTGGAATATAAATATATATAAATGTATGAAAATGAAAGAAAAGATTGGGTCCTACGTCAATTCCAAATATGGATTAATAACTACATATATTGAATTGAAGATAGAAGCTAATATAGCATACCCTTTTTATTAGAAAGTCAAGTACAACTTTATACACTACTATAACACTAATAGAGAGTATGGTAAGTAAGAAAGAAATTTCTTACTTACCATACTCTCGGATCTCATAGAATATCGCCGATTATAGCCCCTTGATTTCAGCAAAAATAGAATACTTTTCTTTTGATTTCTTCAAAGAATTCAGAAGTCGAGTTTCATTTAAAGTAATTAATTAATTATTTTGACTTACTGTTTTTACGTAAATTATAAGTAGAAAAGCAGTAGGAACTAAAATGAACAGTGCAGTAGCAATAAATGCAAGAATATTTACTTCCATAATCTCATCGTTTTTTTTTTATTTCACAATACAATAACTCGGGATTTAATCCCATAGAGATGATAAATCTTTCACCTGTCAATTCAATGAATGCATTACCTATCGACGATATTGAATCGGATCAATATCATGAATAACAATATCTGAGCTATTAAATTAATTAGTCGTGGAGAATTAATAGTATATAACATATGAAGATCTTTTATCCATACCGAATCCAAGATAGGATTCCCGGACCAATCAAAAATTCCTTTATTTATCCTTCTTTTCTGTTCTTTCTTTTCTATAACCTACCTTAGGTCTTCCTTGTAGAACCATCAAATGAAGTATAATCTAACCCGTCCGTTTCCATTAACTACAAAACCCCACCAACAAACAATACAAGCGAAGTGGAAAAAGACAGGAATTAGGTTTTAAATTTTAGTGATCCTCTTTTCTTTGGAAGACAAAACAAAGAAGTATGAGAAAGACGAGTCGCGGCAGAAAAGATGAAATATTCTGTCAACTTCACTATTTTAGTTATTTTCATTTTATTTTAGGGTGTGTTCTTTCTTCGAGAGAATCCTGAAAAAAAAAGAGGGAAACCCCTTCGGAATTCAATTATTCTCTCTGTCCCTTCATTTCACAGAAAATGGAGAGGCGAATTGATGTACTTATTGGATCCGTCGGGACTGACGGGGCTCGAACCCGTAACATCCGCCTTGACAGGGCGGTGCTCTAGCCTATTGAACTACAATCCCAGGGAAATAAGAAGAGATCTAGCAGAAAATTTAGATTCTTTTTTTTATTCTCTTGTCTTGTATCAGGTATTTCTTAAGAACAAGAGGGTTATACCATCTGATAGTAGATTGGCGAATTGTTGGGCCGAGCTGGATTTGAACCAGCGTAGACATATTGCCAACGAATTTACAGTCCGTCCCCATTAACCACTCGGGCATCGACCCAACGCCTAATTCGTTTTAGACGTTCCATAATCAACTTCCTTTCGTCTCCCAAGTAGACTTGACAAATACATATCACTTGAAATCAAATATAACATTTGATATAAAATAGAAAGTCTCTTCTGAGTAGACTAATAGAAGGACTTGACAAATACGGATCACTTGATAGAAAATCCCACTCCTATAGTCTTTAGTCTTGGTATACCCCCAGAGGGACTTGAACCCTCGTTTTCTCCGTGAAAGAGAGAGGTCGTAACCACTGGACCATAGGGGCCTATGCCACCTTCATTCATAAATCAACTAGAAATAGGTAATAAGACAAATACCATAGGTAACTAAGGCCACCTTAACTTAATATAACTCAGGCCTAGAGCCGCCTTTAGGATTTAGGTGATGCATAGGATATAAATAAAAGGGAAAAACTCGTTAACTATTCTGAGGATTAATGGTAATCAAACTTTACCATTAAACTATACAATCTTGAAACTTGATTTCATTGGT